CTAGAGGAGGGGATTATACCAAATCTGCCTAATCTAGTTACTTCGTTCCATATTTCCATTCGAGGGATCCTGAGGAAAAGAATTTGGTTTCCACCGAGCTAAAACAATAAATATGCTGACGGTTCTAGTAAACCAAAACCGTCGTTTTCTAGCTATTTGGCTTCAATCTTCCCTTTACAACACAAAAATGGAAGATCTAGTTACGATTGGAAATACACTTTTGTTTTGTATCTTCATCCATAGATCCTTTACTCATACTCATTCAATTGGAAGATTTGATCCAATTGAAATAAAAAAAATTATGCTTCGCGATTCCATAATCCCATTTTGTATTCAATTTGGAATTGACCCTTGGATATAAATCGTGAGAATGTATAGTCTTCCTCAAATATGCTATTGAGGGAAAAAGGATTAAACCTTTTAAATTTAAGAAATAAAGTTTTTTTTATCTTGATCGGAATATGAAAAAACCGAAAGATCCCTTAACTATTTAAGTTATTAATCGAACGAATCGCACTTTTACCACTAAACTATACCCGCTACATATCTCCATTATTATATATGAATGAACCTTTTGTCGAACAAAGGAATGAGCAAAGGAATGAGATACAATTAAGATAGCATCAGACTCATGACAATTCTAGTGTTGGCACTTCGTCCCGCTGGAGGTACTTGAAAAAAATAGGCGAAGAATAGAAAGCAGCTTATTTAAATAAAACTTGACTTGATCATACTTGATCCTAATTCATAATATAATTTATATTATTTAATTATATATATATATATAATTAATTAAATATAATTAATATAATTAAATTAAATAAAAATAAAATGAAAAGTCATCCTTTTCATTTGCTGGAAGTCATTACTGAACTGACATTCCGAATCCAGGGATTTATTAAAGCTGGACCATAACATAAAAATGATGAATTCCGCATTTCTTTTTTCGTTTTCAACTTCCCCTTCAACTGCCAGATCCTATGAATTTGAATTCGGATCAATCGGATCAATTGGATTTCAAATGTTCAAATAAAATAAAGCTTGTCCCTTGAACAAGTAAATGAGTTATGTTATATATGTTATAACATATGTGTGTTTCATTTTTAATATTGTTTAATATTAATTGTTATATGTATGTGTTCTTTTCCGGTTAGTAATTAAGTAAATTGAGAAAAAAATACTTATATTTATATACTTAATACTTAATAAGATACTTAATACTTAATAAGAATGTTAAAAATATTCTTTCATATTCTATAGTATTAATAGTATTCTTATTATTAGTATAGTATTAATAATACTAACTACTAAGAAATGGCACTTCTATCATAGGACTGGGGATAGACATTTTCTTTGTTGCTTCAATAACAACAAAGAATTTTTGATTTGATATCAAATCATACATAATTAAATTGTTTGATCTATGAAATGATTTATCAGAACAAAAAAAGAAATAATGTAATGGCCCGGCCAGTACTTAACCAGGCCGGGGGAATGAGCCTTTCTTACAAAATCAAAGAAATGAAGTAAGGGATTCTGTCTATATCTATTCTATTGGGGATAAGATCTCTGTTTCGAATCATTATCTAAATTGAATTACTGATCAAATTCGTAGATATCTTATCCATTTTAATATATAATTATATAATTTAAAATTTGTTTTTAATATATTATTTCTATTATTTTTATATTATTATCGTTACTTTATCCTATCTTATAATAAATTATTACTAATAAATAATTAAAAAAAGAAATAAATAATTAAAAAAAGAAAACGAGGTTTTTTTTGTTTCAATCTTTTTACTTCACATCACATAAAAAAAAATTTCAATTTTGAATTGGGAGAGATGGCTGAGTGGACTAAAGCGGCAGATTGCTAATCCGTTGTACGAGTTATTTGTACCGAGGGTTCGAATCCCTCTCTCTCCGTTCCCTCTGATCACTTCAGACTTTCAAATTTGAAAAAATGGGATCCTTTTATTTTTTCATCATAGGGAAATGTTAAATGTATGGAATATATAAAAAAAAATAAAGAAAACTCAACATTTTTTATTCCTCACGTCCAGGATTACGGCCCGGATCGTTAGATAAGAATCCGAAGATGAAGAGAGAAACAAAAAATATCACTACTGTGTAAACGAAGAGTTTGAGAGTAAGCATTACACAATCTCCAAGATTATTTTTTTTAGAAAAAGGAAATAGATTGCCTATTTTTTATCACATACGTTATTTTGGCATAACACCCCAAAAATGAAGTCTTTTCTTGAATCTTGAAAAAAAAAGTAATTTTCAACAAATTTCTTTCTACTTTGTAATAAGATAATAAGGTAATAAGAAAAGAAAGGTTCTGATTCCTTCATTACCAAAAATGTTTGGCCATATCCGTTATTGGGTATTGTGGGTTCTTAGAAAGTCCTTGTTTACTGGAATGTCAGAACGAGGAAATAAGTTGATCCAAATTTATCACCGCGGTCATTCAATTCAATATACAAGAATTTCTATTTTTGAATCGAGGGTTCATAATGTAAAACTTATCTGATCTTATCCATTTTTATTTTCTAATTTTTTTTTCGAATAAATCATGAATTTTGCAGAGTATTCAAAATTTTATCGAAAACTTACAGCAGCTTGCCAAACAAAAGCTAATAGAAGAAATAGTACAGGTATGACAGGCATAACATCTACGATTGGATTGAAAAAGGCATAAGCCTCGGGCAATTTAGCGAAGAAAAAACTACTCGAATAAAGGGTGGAATTAAGACAGATACAGATTAAACTAAAGATATTAAGCATAACAAACATTTCATTCTTGTAGATTAGAAAATTTGATTTTGGTTGAGTTCTTTTTATGAAGGAAAAATGAAAAGGCGGGTCAAAAAATCCTTCTTTTTCTTCGAACTCTCCCAAATCAAAAATCTTTCCTTTCATTCTCAAATGAGAATACAAGGAATTATAGTTTCGTACAATATCTTAATTGAATTTTATGTAATGATCAATAATTTGATCAAGAATTTTTTGTGATTCTATATTTACATGTGTTGAATCCTAGCAACAATGTATTTCATATGTATTTGGGCTGGGATTGACGAATGACCAATACCAATATTAGTCTTTATTAGTGTCGAATAGAAATCTAAATGGGGCGTGGCCAAGCGGTAAGGCAACGGGTTTTGGTCCCGCTATTCGGAGGTTCGAATCCTTCCGTCCCAGACCGTCTCCATCAGAAACGAAAGATTCTTCTCTTTAACAATTTTCTGTTTAATCTTGCTTGGATATTGGATATATATAATGTGTGACCCAACCCCTTCTTTGTTCTGAATTCAATGTACGGGTAGAAATAAAGATATTTCTTTGAATTCTTAATTAAAAAAAGAATTGGGGGTGGATCATTCCCATTCAGAGTATGCTCATACTCATATTCATATTGAAGTTAGTTACTTAGGGAAACCTTGTGTTCCATACCCGTGAAATGGGAATTCGCACATGGTGCATTCTGAATTGAAATAGAAAAAAAAAGGTCTTTTTTCTATTCCATTCCCCAAGGAAAGCCTAAAGAAAATAAATGGTGTATCCCACACTTTATGTAGAGACTAAAGATTACGTAGTTTTTTGTATTAATTGCATTTCATCGTTCGTCTTAAAACTTCTAAGGAAAAAATACAAAAAAAGAAATTGATCTGGATCCCATTTTCTTTTTTTGTATTTTAGCTTATTCAATTGAATAATTGAAAATCAATATAATGTAATGATTGGATGGATGAAAATTTATATATTCCATTTTTATGGAATTGGAGGAAAGATTCTTGAATCTGAAGTAAAACAAAATTGGTCTGTATGCTGTATAATAGATATTATGTATTATTATTGTATTGTTCTATTTCAGTAACAGCGGCCCCTTCCCTTGGTTAAGTCAAAAGGATCTGTGATCCTTTAAATATCATTGAAAATCTATTCTATTATTCTATTAAGTCTATTAAGTAAAGGCCTTTCTTTTTTAATTACTTTTTCATTTATGTGTTCGAAAAAAAAAGGGATGATCCTTTTTATGATTCATCATCCCGAACAATCTGTTGAAGATGTAAATAAGACTTAAGTAAACGCGTTTATTCGTCTTTTTTAGAAATCTGTTTCATTTGAGCCAATGACTATTCATGATTCCATATTGAATCAATTCCATACCGGTTCGAAATTTAATCAGAGGAATGTTATGGTAAAACTTCGTTTGAAACGATGTGGTAGAAAGCAACGTGCGACTTGAAGGACATGATTCGTTGTGGATTCTTACATCCACCATTTTCTATAGGAATGAAGATGCTCTTGAATCGACATAGTTTGTTCTGTTCTTGCTAGGAACCTAATTTGTGTTAGGTTGGTAAATAGGAATAGTACATAATGGAGCTCGAACAAAAAGTATTGATTCATTTATCGGGGGGAAGAATCTAGGGTTAGTAACAATTAATAAGTTAGACCAACTTTGTAAATATATCCTCAATATTGAAATCGAAGGGTTAAAATTCGAACAAGTTTGAAATAAAATAAAAAAGTCAAATTTGTCGAAATTGGTAAAACTTTTTCGATGAAAATGAAAAGTGTATTATATTACAAGGGAATTAATCTTTCGTATTATTCATAGAAAGAAATAACAAAAAACAAAAGGTATGTTGCTGCCATTTTGAAAAGGAATAAGGATCACCGAAGTAATGTCTAAACCTAATGATTTTACAAAGTAAAGAGAAAGGATTCCGGAACAAGGAAACACTATTTTCAATTGTCTCAATAATTTTCTTTAATTTTATTATAATGAAGAAGAAAAATAGATTCGAGACGACTCAAGAAATGTCTAAAGAGTTACCTTCGCACTTTTTCAGAATTGCCCAACTTGAGTTATGAGTACGAATGATATTTCTTTTTTTCTGTATCTGTAAGTAAGAACAAAAAACGACTCAAATTATAGTCGACTTCATGATTTTATGGATCTATTTGCCATTATATACAGAATATACAGAAATATTAGAATCATTTTTTCTCGAGCCGTATGAGGAGAAAGCCTCCTATACGTTTCTAGGGGGGGGGGGTATTATTTATCTACATCTATCCCAATGAGCGATCTATCGAATCGTTGCAATTGATGTTCGATCCCGAAGAGAAGGAAGAGATCTTCAAAAAGTGGGTTTTTACGATCCGATACAGAATCAAACTTATTTAAATGTTCCTGCCATTCGTTATTTCCTTGAAAAAGGTGCTCAACCTACAGGAACTGTTCATGATATTTTAAGGAAGGCAGAATTATTTTCAAGTTAAAGAAAGACCTTCATAAAGAAAAAAAACAAAATTTCTTTTAATAATAATAAATAAACAAGAAAAGGTAACTAGTATCTATTTTGGGCAATTAGTTACTCAAAATTTGCTCTTTTCTTGTTGTATTCATACTTTTTCTCTACCTTTTCCTTATTTTTTTTTTTCATCTAAATTTCTTATTTATGTTGTGCCAATCCAACACGAATTCTTATTTGATTTACTTAATACTTAAATACAATAATTAATTAATTATTAATTTAATTGAATTTGTTTTCCATTCATATTGACAATGTTGTATCGAACAAATATAATTCGATCGTAGATAAGCGGATCCGTTTATTCCGACCCCTAATTGGTTTTTCCTTTACTTCGGTCAAATGATGGGTTTGCCGGATTTACTATTATACATATACAAGATGTATTTTCTTAACGAAAATCAAAAATTTTGAGAAAATGGGCGGTCTGTAAATTTTTATATTTCTATTGGGAATCCGTTGTTTTTTATTTTTTAATCCGATCCATTCATTTTGCTATTTTGGTGTTTAGAATTGATCATAAAATCTTTCCTTTCTATTTCTTGTTAGTTCAATGTTTTGACGTAGTTGTACAGTGCAATTCAATTGATTTTTTTTATTTCGATCGTATCTACAAATCATATTTATCTGGGTTGCTAACTCAACGGTAGAGTACTCGGCTTTTAAGCGCGACTATGATCTTTTACACATTTGGATGAAGTAACGAATTCGTCCAGACTATTGGTAGAGTCTATAAAACCGCGACTGATCCTGAAAGGTAATGGATGGAAAAAACAGCATGTCGTAATAATAAGAAGAAAATGGAATTTCTTAATTTCTTATTAGATTCCTATTTTTTTTTAGTAGAATTTGGAGTCGATCCTTACCAGATCAGTCCAAAATTTTGTTTTTATTTTAGGAGGAAGACAAAAAAAATTCACATTTACGGTTGGGTTTAGTGAATAAATGGATAGAGCCCTACGGCTCCAATTCTGGTAAAAAAAAGCAACGAGCTTCTATTCTTTATTTGAATAATTACCCGATCTAATTAGACGTTAAAAAAAATTAGTGCCTGATGCGGGAAAAGGTTCTCCTGTGAGTGGTCCTTTGATTATTTTTTTTTTTTCTTTTTTAAAAAATCCTAACTATTCTCTATTATAGATTGGAAACGAATGTGTAGAAGAAACAGTATACTGACAAAAAGAATTTGTTCCAAAGTCAAAAGAGCGATCGGGTTGCAAAAATAAAAGATTTTTTAACCTCTAGTAATTATAACGAGGATAAACCCATTAGATAGAAGGGGATAGGAAAAAGATCTGTTGATTGGACTTTCTGTTTCCGGGGTATATATATTTTTTTATACATAATACATACCTTGTTCTGACCATATTGCACTATGTATAATTTGATAACCCAAGAAATGCCTACTGTTTTTGTTTCAAGTAGAAAAAATGTAAGTCAATGGAAGAATTACAAGGATATTTAGAAAAGGATAGATCTCGGCAACAACACTTCCTATATCCGCTACTCTTTCAGGAATATATTTATGCACTTGCTCATAATCATGGGTTAAATGGTTCGATTTTTTACGAACCTGTGGAAGTTTTTGGTTATGACAATAAATCTAGTTTAGTACTTGTAAAACGTTTAATTACTCGAATCTATCAACAGAATTTTTTGATTTCTTTGGTTAATGATTCTAATAAAAATCGATTCGTTGGATACAACCACAATAATTTTTTTTTTTCTCATTTTCATTCTCAAATGATATCAGAAAGTTTTGCAATTATTGTAGAAATTCCATTCTCGTTGCGATTAGTATCTTATTTTGAAGAAAAAGAAATAGCAAAATATCATAATTTACGATCAATTCATTCCATTTTTCCCTTTTTAGAGGACAAATTATCACATTTAAATTATGTCTCAGATATACTAATACCTCATCCCATACATATGGAAATCTTGGTTCAAATTCTTCAATGTTGGATTCAAGATGTTCCTTTTTTACATTTATTGCGGTTCTTTCTTCACGAATATCATAATTTGAATAGTCTTCTCATTACTCAGAAGAAATCTATTTACGTTTTTTCAAAAGAAAATAAAAGATTATTTCGGTTCCTATACAATTCTTATGTATTTGAATGGGAATTTTTCTTAGTTTTTATTCGTAAACAATCTTCTTATTTAC